AGTTCAAAAATTCCCTGAGTAAGAACCCTTGGATTATCACTTATTCAATGACTTAATATAATGAAAAAAAGACAAAGAAACGTTTATCCTTTACCCAAAATAAGTATAAACGAAAGAATAAAATTTTTTTAATTTAGCACTTCTAACTCTTTTTTCGGAGTCCGGCCACGAGGTCTGATAAGTATGAATCATAGTTCTAATATTTTGTAATCTATTTCATATATTCTGTGCTCCAGATACTAGCCTAGACTGAATATCCAACGAGATAAAATCATCTTGATCAAGATGACCGACTTCTTCTCTGTCGTATCCATAGGATCAATTCTAACAAGTCACACACTCATATTCCGGAAATACAGAAAAAAAAGAAATTCCACGATCGAACTACCAAAAAAGAGTGGGCTAAAAAGCCGAAACCTACATACTTTACTTTTTATTGAAAAGTTATTTAGGGGTTCTTGTGAATCGAATCTAATTGCTTGAAATTCCGTCCAGTAAAATGGAAGAATTATAAATCTCCAAAATAATAGATAGGAATATCGCAAATAGACCCATCGCGACACCCATCAAAGGCGTAGTTCCCCACCCAGGAGCCACTTTACCATATTCCGAATTCAATGGTTTCAATAAATCCCCTACAATAGTTCGTCTTGGCCCAGATCTAGAACTATCCTCAACGGTTTGTGTAGCCATAAATAATCCTATATTTTTTTTTATTCAGTGAGATCTGTTGACTTTGTATACCATTCCGTTGTAAATAAATGATCTTATCATAGATCCATTGTGGTCTTGAAATTATATAATAATGGAAACAGCAACCCTAGTTGCCATCTCTATATCTGGTTTACTTGTAAGTTTTACTGGGTATGCCTTATATACTGCTTTTGGGCAACCCTCTCAACAACTAAGAGATCCATTCGAGGAACACGGGGACTAGTTGAAGTAATGAGCCTCACAATATTGTGAGGCTCATTACTTCAATTGAGATAATGAGAAATCATTTCACCTTTTTAGTTGGAACTTTAGGCGGTTCGCGAAAAAAGATAGCGAAAAAAATTATTCCTAGAGTCGAGACTAAGAGGAATGTATAAACCAATGCTTCCATAGATTTGATTTCGGTTTACAATTATAGCTTCCATACCTGTTTAGTTGGGATCTTTTTCCGGATAAAAAAAAGACCAAGACAAGAGTCAAAGAAATGAAAAGTAAGCAATCCGAATCAAGATTTATCCGGTACCCTATCTATGTCAAATCAAAAAAGAAAGGAAAAAAGGAACAGAGCAATCTTGTATCAGACTATACTCTTTTTGTAGTTGGATCTCCAAGTTTTTGGAATGCCCCAAATTCTACTTGAGCGTCCAAATCTGGGTCAATCCCAGCAAAGACATCTCTGAACAAGGTTCTAGCACCATGCCAAATGTGTCCGAAGAAGAAGAGCAAAGCAAACGAAGCATGCCCAAAAGTAAACCAACCCCTTGGACTGCTACGAAAAACCCCATCGGATTTCAAAGTAGCACGATCTAATTCAAAAATTTCACCCAATTGAGCACGTCTAGCATATTTTTTCACAGTAGCAGGATCACTATAACTGACTCCATTGAGTTCACCGCCATAGAACTCAACAGTTACACCGACCTGTTCAACACTATACTTCGATTCTGCTCTTCGAAAAGGAACATCGGCTCTAACAATTCCGTCTCCGTCTACTAAAACAACCGGAAATGTTTCAAAAAAGGTCGGCATACGGCGTACAAAAAGTTCGCGCCCTTCTTTATCTCTAAAAACAGGGTGTCCTAACCACCCAACAGCTATTCCATCCCCATTGTCCATGGAACCCGCTCTGAATAATCCACCTTTTGCGGGATTATTCCCGATGTAATCATAAAAAGCTAATTTTTCAGGAATTTTAGACCAAGCTTCTGATAAACTTTGATTTTCGGCTAGCCCGGCACTAACTCTTCGATATATTTCTTGCTGGAAGTATCCCTGATCCCATTGATAACGAGTGGGCCCAAATAATTCAATCGGGGTAGTTGCTGAACCATACCACATAGTTCCAGCAACAACAAAAGCTGCAAAAAAGACAGCAGCGATACTACTCGAAAGGACGGTTTCAATATTTCCCATACGTAATCCTTTGTATAGACGTTGGGGCGGACGAACACTAAGATGGAATAGGCCCGCTAATATGCCCAATGTACCTGCTGCAATATGATGAGAGGCTATTCCGCCCGGAACAAAAGGATCAAACCCTTCGACACCCCACGCAGGATTTACAGCTTGTACCCTTCCGGTTAATCCATAAGGATCGGATACCCATATTCCCGGACCATACAATCCTGTTACATGAAATGCGCCAAAACCGAAGCAACCCAACCCTGAGAGAAATAAATGAATTCCAAAAATCTTCGGCAAATCCAAAGAAGGTTTTCCTGTACGTTCATCACAAAATATTTCTAGATCCCAATACACCCAATGCCAGATAGCTGCTAAGAAGCACAATCCAGAAAACACAATATGTGCTCCGGCCACACCTTCGTAACTCCAAATACCCGGATTCGTTATAGTCCCTCCTGTGATACTCCAACCCCCCCACGAATTGGTTATTCCTAAACGAGTCATGAAGGGTATAACGAACATACCTTGTCTCCACATTGGATCAAGAACAGGATCAGAGGGATCAAAAACTGCTAATTCGTATAGGGCCATTGAACCGGCCCAACCAGCAACTAGAGCTGTATGCATTATATGAACAGAAAGCAAACGACCGGGATCATTCAATACAACGGTATGAACACGATACCAAGGCAAACCCATGGAAATACCCCTTTATCAACGAAAAATAGACACTATGTAACTTTATTGCACTGAAAAAAACTATGCTATGGACCTCCCCTTTTGAGGGGATTATCTTGGCGAAAGGATTAATATTTGGTCTATTCTTTTAGTAATAACGGAACAATTCTATTCTATTCGTAGGAACAAAAAGAAGCAGATCTATTCTATACTCGATAAGTACCAATACGCAATGGTGGATGGGAATTGATCCTATTTTATATGAGTGAATGTATACATATTTGTTCATCATTCAAAAGACCTATTCGGAAGAATTTTCCTTTATTCATTCTGTTCTGTTTTCCTTTTTTATGAACTTATTCAGTATAAAATGATAAAATCTGATAAAGGCCGATCTTATTTATTAAGACAATAAACCCGTTGTTACGCTTCCACATCAAAGTGAGCTATAGTACTTAATTCTTTTTTCTTTGCTTTAATGCCTATTGGTGTTCCAAAAGTACCTTTTCGAAGTCCTGGAGAGGAAGATGCATCGTGGGTTGACGTATAGTGCGACTTGTCAGATATATTGGGTCATATGGTATTTCCCCGTTTTCTCCCCCGATCGAGATATCCTCTCTTTCGCCCAAGACGGATTGATTTAATTATCAAAAATTTGGAGCGTGAAGTGCAATTAGATCTATTTTTTGGGGGGTATCCAGATTAATATTATCAATTAGAATAATTTATGGTTTTCTTGGTTGTACTAATAAAATGAAGTATCCAGGCTCCGCTTAGAAAAAACGAAATTTTTAATCTATCTAATCTATGATTACTACTTGTATCATATTCTATTTATAAATAGCATTGATATAAAAAAAACTGTTAATCAATCGAGTAATATGATGAATAGGTTGGTTGAATATTTGGTTAAAAGCATGAAGTAAATTGAAAAAAAAAAAAAAAAGGAAGTCGTAGCAAAAAGACATGCTATTGGGGCATTTGTCCTATATGTGCAAATCCAAATCGGGCAGATCTTTACTCGGAGTAGAGCATAAACCTAAAAGAATTGAAGAAGACCATTCGGGAACAAGAAAATGACATCGCAATTTAAATTTGATCTCGATGAAACAATACATCAATGAAAAGTTAGTTCGATAAATTTAATGAATTGGTTTTTTATTTATTGAAATTTATAGTATAGATAAACGACCGGGGGCCAAAGGACAAAACTCATCTTTCTTGAAAAATGGAAGGGAAGCAAAAAAAAGCCCCTTCATTAGAAGTTAGAAAGAGGCCTCTAAAGAAGGCTAGAATCTAAACATTGATTCTTTTTTTCGCTATTTTTTTTGAACCGTATGCATCAAAAGGTGCCCGTACGGTTCTTAAGGGATACAATTTTATCCTAATCAACCGACTTTATCGAGAAAGATTACTTTTTTTAGGCCAAGAGGTTGATAGCGAGATCTCGAATCAACTTATTGGTCTTATGGTATATCTCAGTATAGAGGATGATACCAAAGATCTGTATTTATTTATAAACTCTCCCGGTGGATGGGTAATACCCGGAGTAGCTATTTATGATACTATGCAATTTGTGCGACCAGATGTACAGACAATATGCATGGGATTAGCCGCTTCAATGGGATCTTTTATTCTGGTCGGAGGAGAAATTACCAAACGTCTAGCATTCCCTCACGCTCGGCGCCAATGAGTTTTTTTTTTTTTTAGACAAAAAAGAAAACTATGCCTTCGCCATATAAAATATGAATATTAAGTAATAATAGCATGGCACTTTGAATTCGATATGAGAATTTTTTTTTTCTTGTTTTTTTCTAAACGATTAGATTATGTATCGAAAGAGTAGTATGAGATAAAAGGCATTTCCGATTTTAGCTGATTTATCGGAGGCCTCTTTCAGCGTCACAAACTTTTTTGTTTTCACGACGGAAGGCTCTTAACAATATTTCTGTTATGAAAGACTACGAAATATTTATTTATATTTATTTTAAAATTGAAATACGAAAAAAAAGAAACTTTGGGATTGCTAAATAACAAACGAAATAATAAAGCAACGGAACCATCATAGTATTTAAAAATTACTAAAAAAAAAGGAAGGGTGGTTATTGGATCATTTACTGCTCTGGGTCTGATAGATCCTCTATTTTCTATTCCTTCGATGGAAGGTAAAAATGAATTCCATTGTGGAGCCGTATGCACTGCACAAAGGATGCCTGTACGGTTGTTAATCCTATCTTGTTTTTTTATTATCTTTGACTCATCATGATCATGCGAGATAGAGAAAACAAAACCATTTATTAAATCATCAGGGTAATGATCCATCAACCTGCTAGTTCTTTTTATGAGGCACAAACAGGAGAATTTATCCTGGAAGCGGAAGAATTACTGAAGCTGCGCGAAACCATCACAAGGGTTTATGTACAAAGAACAGGCAAACCCTTATGGGTTGTATCCGAAGACATGGAAAGGGATGTTTTTATGTCAGCAACAGAAGCCCAAGCTCATGGAATTGTTGATCTTGTAGCGGTTGAATAAAAAATAGCAGGGATTTCACGCAAAAATCCGAAATTTTAGATTTTATCTTCTTACCGGGGGTTAATATAATATTTTCTATTACTATTAATCCTATTAATATAGAATATAGAAGTAATTCATAATCATCCGGTTAGGATTGATCTAAACCAACTCATTATGTATACAATTCAACATGCCAACTATTAAACAACTTATTAGAAACACAAGACAGCCAATCAGAAATGTCACCAAATCGCCCGCCCTTCGGGGATGCCCTCAGCGTCGAGGAACATGTACTAGGGTGTATGTGCGACTCGTTCAGACCATGGACCGGGACAAAAGAAAGTACAAAATTTTTCCCGTATCAGTGATAAGTACCAGTGAATAGGATAGAATGAATGGAAGAACTCCGTTCACTACCTAAAAATAAATAAAAAAGATTTATCGTATCCTTTTATTGGGTATCAAATTTATGGTTTCTATTGGTGCAAATCCAATCACCTCAATTTTCAATTTTAGATGAGAAAGAATTCCCCATTGGTAACAAATGCTTATCCATTAAGCAGAGGAAATCCTATTTAACAGAAAGATTATGGCCTTATTCTTCCAAGAACGGACTAAGAGGGTCAGCTACCCAACTAATCTTCATAATTAAATACCGTTACTGTATAGGTGGATCTCGTTGTGAAAGACCGATTACTAGCTAATTCATGGGTAGAGCCAAAGAGGGTGAACTGTACAAGTTAACAATAACATTGATGAAATAAAAGAAGGAGCTCCGGTGTATAGAGAGGACCTCACCGTTTAAGAAGTAACCATAGAAACGAAGGAACCCACTATTTCTTTATCCATTTCTATTTTTATTTATTTACTCTATGTTTGTTTTTTTTTATACCTAGTACCAATACAATTTCGTATTTTCGGGTGACTAGAACAAAAAAAGAAATCGTGGTCGGGAAGGTTATAGTAGCAAAAGCCATTGGAATTTTTATTTTATACATTGGAAAAATACGTTTTGTTATTAATAGACTAGGGAAAGGAGAAAGGAATAACTGAAAGAAAGGAAATCGATTAGTTATTCATCAAAGTTTCATTTATTCAATGACTAGAATTAAACGAGGATATATAGCTCGGAGACGTAGAACAAAAATTCGTTTATTTGCATCAAGCTTTCGAGGGGCTCATTCAAGACTTACTCGAACTATTACTCAACAGAAAATAAGAGCTTTGGCTTCAGCTTATCGGGATAGAGGTAGGCAAAAAAGAAATTTTCGACAGTTGTGGATCACTCGAATAAATGCAGTAATTCGATATAATAAGGTAGACTACAGTTATAGTAGATTCATACACAATCTGTACAAGAGGCAGTTGCTTCTTAATCGTAAAATACTTGCCCAAATCGCTATATTAAATAGGAATTGTCTTTATATGATTTCCAATGAGATCATAAAATAAGAAGATTGGAAAGAATCCAGCGGAATGCTTAAAATGGAGTTCTCTGGAGAATGAACTCCGAGAAGGTAGAGTAGAAATTAGTATGATAAAATATCATAATATGATAAAGTGGTCAAAATGAGCAAATATGTTCAATAAAAAAAAGATTTATTCTTCTTCCCCTATTCTTTTTTTTTTCTTACGACACGACAATCAAATCTAGATTTTCGGATTTTTCGAACAAAGCATCAATCTGCGGTTGAGTTTGGATTAGAATTTTAATTCAATTGAAGAGTAAGCCTATTTATTCCTGGTTCTAAGACCAATAGTTCTAGCGGTCGACTCGCTTCTTTCAAATTGTTTCTCATTATTAAGAAAAGGTAACAAAGATAAAATACGAGCTTGTTTTATAGCAATAGTAATTAAGCGTTGCTGTTTTAAGGTCAATCTATTTACCCGTCTAGATAATATTTTTCCTTGTTCACTAATAAATCGACTAATTAAACTCATGTTTCTATAATCAATTCGATCCCCCGATTGAATCGGGGGCAAACGCTTACGAAAAGATCGTTTGGATTTAAGAAGGAGTCGCTTGGATTTATCCATGGTTTGTTTATTCCTTATCCCGAAAATCCTATTTCGATCGGATCTAAAATGATTTAGAATTAAGAAATAGGATTTGGTTTGTTTATATTGAAATCTAAAATATGTCTAATATATGTAATTTTTCATCTTCCTTGGATTGGAAAAGGGTGACACACAGACGATCGGTTCGATCTATTTCTTTATCTCCCCATGAATCGTATGTTTGTAACAACGGGGACAGAATTTTCTCAATTCCAATCGACTAGGCGTATTGTGTCGATTCTTTTGAGTAATATATCTGGAAATCCCCATTGATTCCTTATTAACACCGTTTCGAACACAACGAGTACATTCCAAAATAACTGTTACTCGGGCATCTTTACCCTTGGCCATGAACCTCCTTTGGATTTTTGATTCACGCAACTCTTCCATTTTCCGATCCAAAATGAAGAAAAAAAGAGAAGTTGGTAACTCGAAATAAAATTATGAAAGATTTCGTTGCAATCAAATATAAAATATAGTAATACAATGATTTCTAAATTTAGAATCGCAGTACAGTTTTTCATTTAAGTATCTTGTATGATATTGTTGCCCTAGCCATCACATTTTCATTTTCGTTCTCACTTGGAACCGGGCGCCGAGTCCGAGTTTGACTGAGGTGGAATCCATTTTTATTCTTTCTCTTTTCTAACTTATTCTAAGTATAAAAACTCTAAAAAAAAGAAGGGGAAGGGGATTAGTCACAGATATTTGATTGTTTTTCTAATCTTCTTCACCCCTTCCCAAGTCAATAACTAGAATGAAAAAAATGGGAATACCAACGCATCCGGGAATAAACGATTGATCTCGATTAATAGACCCGCTAAAGCCCCGAACCATATAGTACTTACTACCGGTGCCACGGAGAGATATGTTTTTAGATCTCGCATTTAAAACCCTCCTACTTTATAGTAATTTGTAATACATAATGGTATTACATACCATCAAATGTATATATAGTTAATAACCGCTTGTATTGTCCGCGGAATTCCTAATTCAAATTGAAATGTACAACAGTTCAATTCGGTAGATATTCCCTTTTTTATTAAAAAAAAATATGTCGCTTTCCGCCCCCCCAAATATTCATTTTTCTTTACGGCGGATTTCATATTTATTATTTCATACGTATATAAGTCTTTTTATTATATTTTATATATGATATGAGACAAAAAAGAAGAAATGGCAAGATAATTTGTATATACCAATGGAGGAAATAAATCAAAAATGTGGAAAACAAGACAGGGATTCTCTACAATGACACTGTAGACCAATTGAAAGGGATGTAGCGCAGCTTGGTAGCGCGTTTGTTTTGGGTACAAAATGTCACGGGTTCAAATCCTGTCATCCCTACCTATTACTTATCTTCTGAACAGTAACGAGGAATCAATTGAGATCCATAAAAATTTAACATACATATACCGAATCAATCTTTTTTTTATTTCATTTTATGATATTCTATATGATAATATATGTATGCAAGATATATTAGGGTTGCATTTAGTTTGATAATAAAACGCTCTTAGTTCAGTTCGGTAGAACGCGGGTCTCCAAAACCCGATGTCGTAGGTTCAAATCCTACAGAGCGTGATTCGATTCTTGTTGTTGTTAGATCGAAAATTCTACTGAAATAATTCAACAGAAATAAAAATTTGACCTCCTACTTCCTTTATAGGAGGTCAATCAAAAAACGAACTGGTAATTAATCAAAGGTCCAACTGATCCCCCCGTCTGTATTGTAAATATGCGGTCACAAATAATCCAGCCAAAGTAATAGGAATTAGACCTAATACGATTCCAAATAGAAAAACTTCAATCATTTCAATTTAGTTGAACGAGGAAAAGGAGAGGTAATATCTATCCTTAAAATATTAATCTGTATTGCCCATGAATCTCAATGACCAAAAATTGGAAATTGAATTGACAAGGTAAAGAACTCTACAATATCAATATATAGAATATATGGAATACCACAGAAATGTTTCTTTTTTTTGAATTGTGCATTCAATTAATTTCAATCAAATAAGTCGTATCTTGTTCAGACCGATAAATAGAGCTGAGGTTAGAGTTAAAACTGCTAGTAGAAAACCGAAATAACTAGTGATAGTAGGCATGACGAGGCTAAATGAAATACGTTATTTTTATCCATATGTTTATAAAGCACTTCCCTAAGTTTCTATTTTTGAAAGATACGCGGATGGATAAGTAAAAATACCAATTGAAAGAATATATTCAATTGAAAGTTTTTGATTCATCTATTATTATCATTATAGATGATACTAACAAAAATCTTGTGACATAGGTAAGAAATCAATTCGTCATCTGTCTCTCTATCCCGCGATTCGGAATCAACGGATTCATTGGACAACTCTTGAGTTGTAAAAACTAATATTCTTATTATAAACAATAATTAATTTATTAAAAATTAATTTAATATATAAATCTTAATATATAAATCTATTAAATGGATTCTAAATAATTAGAAAGACAAAATATATATAAAAAAAAAGAAAGAACAAATAATAAATAAACTATGTTGTGTAACTTCATTCCAAAAATGAAATGCTTTTTGAATCGCTGAAGAATGAATGACCTTATAATGCCCTTTATTTCAATTTTATTCCAACTAATTAGC